AATAAGAACAGCCCCCACATTCAAAGATCCCCGTTTCCCATTAGAAAGAACCTGTTTCAGTTGGATATCATAGGGAATTCTAACAACTGCTTCAAATACAGTATCCGGAAGTACCGCTTGTGGAACCTCAATATCCACGGGCTTATTGGCTAAATGACAATTGGCGCATACAATACGCCCAGTAGCTTCTCGTGGATTCTCATAACCCTGTTGTGCAAAAATGGGATATGCGTGTGAAATAGATGTCCAAGTTATTACATATATAAATATAATGACCGATACGAAAATGGATCGAGTCATCTGTTCCTTTATCCAAGAAAAAATATTTCTATTTTGCATGGTCCAATCATTGATCCCGAAAATTTCTACAATAAATTGGGTAGGTTGCTAGTAGAGTTCCCTATCCACGATTCTGCTATTTTACTGGGATCCAGGAGTCATTTCCCGGATCGGTAGAAACTTAAAAAATAAGTAACATTTTGAATGGTTTGTTTATGTACGAAGTACAAAAAAAAAAAATGATGATTAGATTTATAATTTATATCAGTAGATCATTTTTAGTCATTCATTGAATGATAAATGACTACAAGTGACGGAGATACACGATTTAAATAACGGAAGATCCAATATTTTAAAATTGTATCTAGAATGACTGGAAAGGTGGAAACAAGACCAGATATAATTTGATTATTATGATAAAATCCAAAATCCTTGTAGACAGAACCAATCATTAGTTCCCAACCATGAGGCGAGTGGAATCCAATACATAAATCCGTTAATAAAAGAATAGAAAAAGCTTTTATTGTGTCGCTTAAGTTATAGATAAATTTCCGAACCCAAGAATTAATAATACTAAGTTCTTCATTACCCAGAATAGAATAACCACTTAGAATAGCGAAGCTTATTATATTTGTCGAAAAATGTAAAATGGTATGGATATGATCCTCATTGTACATTTTGACCAATTGGATCGTTTCTTTGTGTATTCCTATATGAAGCTTTTGTATATGTGTATCGGGGTACTCCTTTATCATTTCGTCCAAAAGGAAGAGTTCTTCTAATTCTATGAATTTTTCCAGAACGTTCTTTTCTTGAATATTATTCAAAAAAACTTCGGATTGCCCAGCATTCCACCAATTAGTAACCAAAGATTCCATACTTTTATTAAATGAGAAAGAAATCCACCAGGGCAAAAAAACTATAGATGTAAGATATAGAAGGGGGTTGAATGCTTTCTTTTTTGGCATTTTTAATCTGTGAATTGTTAATGAAACCACCTCATTCCTCGATTCTATCCAATCTGATATTTCCATGAAACATGAGTTCTATAACAAACAGGGTATTGAATCCACAGACCCCCTTTATTTTATTTAATTAAAGGGCTAATCCTTAGATCTGGAAACAATATTTTTTTTATTATGTCTTCATTCGAAGCAATTGTATCCTTTCGCTGAATGCCCTAACGAGCCACTTCAAGTCAAGAAATGCATATTTTTCGAATTTCGAGACAAAACAAAAACAGAATTGAATTACAAGATATGATCCATCTATATCTAACATATCAATTAAAAAATATTGGACCCCAAAAATATGAAGTATATATATAGTCTTAGTTTTTCGGATATATATGATGAATCCATACTTAGTATACTTGTTACGAGTATGAAAAAATGGAGTTGATTTCCATATACAATCCATCAAAAACTTTTGGTGGAAAAAGCGCTTTGTTTTCTGTTTTCTGGTTGTTTCACACGCGTCTGCTTTTGCTCGAATGAGCGACCTGAAAAAACAAAACAGAACTCAATGCTGCGAAAGCATTCATTCTTCAATTCATTTCAAAATACTTCAATTGGTACGCGCAAAAAATAGGCCAATTCCGCAGCCTTTTGTTCAATTTCTCGTGGAGTCAAATTCTCATCAGTACGAGTCAAAGGAATGGCACCCTGGCCTCTGATTTCCATATAAAGTACACGCCGGGAATAAATACCTTCTTTAACCTCTATTCTAATCGACTGAATATCTCTCATAAGGAATCGAAGAAAGATTCGACGATTTCTTCCAGGGAATCCCCAACGAAAAATACACACTATTCCTTTTTTTCTATCGAATCTATCATAACCACTACCCACATTCCACGAAATTGTGCACCACAAATAGGAGCTAATGAACATACCCGCGATCCCATAGAAAGACATCACGATCCCTTGTGGGAAAAAAAGGATTTGCTGAGAAGGAAATAAGGATATCAGATTCCTACCAAGGTAACTAGAAGTTCCAACCAATAAGAATCCCAGTGAACCTAAAAAAAGGATACAGGCCCAACATAAATTACTTGTTTTTCGAGACCCCATTATAAGTTCTATCCATATATGTTCTGATCGCCAGTTCATACTAGATCCAGTTGTTTAATTTTATTGAAATTTAGAGAATAACCAAAATTTGACTTTCTTTTTTTGTTCCTGAAGCAACTCTTATCAACTAGCACTCTTATTATGATGTGAACCATTAGGAGTAATTCATCGAATCGCTTAGATATAAAAAAGGATCCCCCTCATATAATCCCACTATAGATATCTACATACATAGAGATATTTTTACTTTCCATTTCATAATCTGCGGACCCCCTTTTGAATATATAATCTATTTATCCCTATATATCATCCCATGATGTTTCCACGCGCATAATAGCTCTTTCATTTGTGTTCGGAAGAATCCACATGTTGTATCCTATGTCCACTAAATAGATAGATAAATTTAAATAGATATCTGTATTATGACCCAAGTCCGAGTCTTGAAAAAAAAAATGAACGAGATTTGGTCCCGTCGAATCTAGATAATCTTGTTTTTTTGAACATGAAGAGATAGGGAAGCCATTGCAATTGCTGGAAATACTAGACCCACTAAAGGCACAAAAAAAGAGGGTAAGTTGAAAGTTGTCATAGAATGGATACCTCGATTTAATATTTTGTACCTGTTATAAAGATATCTTATGATAAGTATATCTATTATCAGTATATAATAATAGGTACAAGAAACGTAGAACTAAATAAGTGTACCTATTCACTTTTATATAATATATAATATATATTTATTATTATTGTTCTCTTATACTTATCTTCTAATAAATACCAAAAAAGGTTCTTACTTGGAGAATAATTATATCTATAATAAATACGTAATGTAAATGTAATAAAATAACATGAATTTTTCCTAATTTAGGAGAAAAATTAACTCTTTTATCCTATTGATAGAGCCTTCCCGATTACTAATCATGCATTATATAGGTAGAAATAAAATGGATCTGTAGCAAATAAGAAAAGTGATTATCAACAACTTATGATCCGTTATACAATTGTATTTTATAACCTCAAGTAAAACTCCGTGCTTATTATTTTTGATTTTCACTTTGATTACCATAAACTAAATAAAATTGAAACTAAATACTTGTAAACTTCAAATAAAAAAAACAGAATTAAATGATCTACTTGATTCAATTTTGATTCAAAGGACAGAAACCGTGAAGCTGAAATAACTCACTCAGAACACCCTTTAAAGGATTACGTGGTACGATTGGGTCGAATAAGCCCTTATGGAATAAATACTCAGCTTCTTGTGACCCATCAGGTACTGTCTTATTCAATGTTTGTTCAATTACTCTTTTACCTGCAAATGCAATGTAAGCATTAGGTTCGGCAATAATGATATCTCCTAACATACCAAAACTGGCAGTCACCCCACCGGTTGTAGGAGATGTAAGGATTGATACGTAGAATAACTTTTTATTTGATTGATAATCATATAAAGCTGAAGATATTTTAGCCATTTGCATCAAGCTCAAACTTCCTTCTTGCATGCGGGCTCCCCCCGAAGCACACACTATAATAAGGGGTAGAGATCTATTAGTAGCATATTCGATCAAACGGGTGATTTTCTCGCCTACTACGGATCCCATACTGCCCCCCATAAACTGAAAATCCATAATCCCAATTGCGATGGAAATACCGTTTAATTGACCTATGCCTGTTTGAACAGCCTCAGTTAACCCTGTCTTTTTTTGATAAGAATCAATACGATCTTTATAAGGCTCCTGCTCCGAATGAAATTCAATGGGGTCCACCGAAACCATGTCCTCATCCATAGCATCCCAAGTGCCTGGATCAATCAAAAGTTCGATTCTTTCTGAACTACTCATTTTCAAATGATATCCACATTGTTCACAAATATTCCGTTTTAACCTAAAAAATTTCTTATAATTTAATCCATAACAATTTTCGCATTGAACCCACAAATTCCTGTATTTTGTACTTATATCGAGATCACTTCCACTTGCGCTAGTTTGTATACTGATGAAACTATCACTATCAATACTATTTACGCTTTCACTACAAATGTAACTATAAATGTAATTCTTACTGTAATTGTCACTGCCGCTTGAAATGTAACTATCAATATGGATTTCAGAACGAAGATAACTCTCAATGCAACTAGTAATGTGATTATTCCAACTATATTGAGTATCATACATGTAACGATTGTAGTAGTGATTGTCACTCTTAGGTCCATCATTCGGATAACTATAATTTAGGCAACTAGAAAAAAAACCGCCCAATTCACTCAAAAAAGAACGATCGTCTTCAACCTCAAAAATAAAATTTTCAATATCCAAATATATGGAAAAATTTTCACCATTACTATCCTTAACTAAAAAAGTGTCATCACAGATCAAACTCCGAATGTTGCTGACACCAAATAAAGGATCAATATTATTAGAGCTGTCACTATCAATCCAACCATGAATCATGTTATTTATAACAGGGTCTTCACCCCCATTTGTATTTCCAACGGGTCGAATACCCTCTAGTGATTTACTTAACCCGCACCCGTGTTCTAACTCCTCCTTAAACAACATCGAATTGAACCGCCATTTTTCCATCGAGCCTTCCCGCCCTCCTATTTGAATGAAAATACAATAATAGTCATTCGATGAATAATCATTTGAA